TTTATTATGTTATATCATCAGGGTAATGATCCATCAACCTGCTAGTTCTTTTTATGAGGCACAAACGGGAGAATTTATCCTGGAAGCGGAAGAACTGCTGAAACTGCGTGAAACCCTCACAAGGGTTTATGTACAAAGAACGGGTAAACCTTTATGGGTTGTATCCGAAGACATGGAAAGAGATGTTTTTATGTCAGCAACAGAAGCCCAAGCTTATGGAATTGTTGATCTTGTAGCGGTTGCATGAAAATAGCATGGATTTCGCCCAACTCCGTGATTTGAGATTTTATCTTTTTATTTTACCAAGTTTAATATTCTATCTATTAAAACTTAGTTATTAGTTAATAGAATATTAACTAGAAGTAATTCATAATCATCTGGTTAGGATCGATCTAAACCAGCCCATCATATTATGGATATGATTCAACATGCCAACTATTAAACAACTTATTAGAAATACAAGACAGCCAATCCGAAATGTCACGAAATCCCCCGCTCTTGGGGGATGCCCTCAGCGTCGAGGAACATGTACTAGGGTGTATGTGCGACTCGTTCAGATCATGAGCTAGCCCAAAAGAAAGAAAACAATTTTTCCAGTATCCATGATCAATACCGATGAATAGGATAGAATGGAAAAACAAACTCCATTCACTATCTAAAAATAAAAAAATCTATCATATCCCTATCCCTCTATTGTGTATGAAATTTATGGTTTCCATTGGTGCAAATCCAATCACCTCAATTTAAGATGATAAGCAATTCTCCATTGATAACAAATGGTTATCCATTAAGCGGAGGAAATCTGATTTAAAAAACAGAAAGATTAGGCTCTCCCCTCTTGCCAAGAACGGACTAACAAGGTCAGCTACCCAGCTAACCTTCATAATTAAATACCGTTACTGTATATATAGGTAGATCTGATTGTGAAAGACCTATTACTGGATAATTCATGGGTAGAGCTAAAGAATGTGAACTATACAAGTTACCAATAACATTGATTAAATGAAGTAAAGGCTCCGGTGTATAGAGAAGACCTCACCGTTTAAGAAGTAACCATAGAAACGATGGAATCCACTATTTCTTTATCTATTTAGATTGATTTTTTCAATTGACTCTATTTTTGATACCTAGTAGAATACAATTTCTTATTCTTATTTCTAAGTGAAATGCCTAGAAAAAGAAAAAAGCAAAAATCGTGGTCGGGAAGGTTATAGTAGCCAAAGCCATTGGAATTTTTATTTTATACATTGGAAAAATCCGTTTTGTTATTAATAGACTAGGAAAGGGGAAAGAATAACTGAAAGAAAGGAAATCAATTAGTTATTCGTCAAAGTTTCATTTCATTTATTCAATGACCAGAATTAGACGGGGATATATAGCTCGGAGACGTAGAACAAAAATTCGTTTATTTGCATCAAGCTTTCGAGGGGCTCATTCAAGACTTACTCGAACTATTACTCAACAAAAAATAAGAGCTTTAGTTTCGGCTCATCGGGATAGGAATAGGCAAAAGAGAAATTTTCGTCGTTTGTGGATCACTCGAATAAATGCAGTAATTCGCGAAAGAGGGGTATCCTATAGTTATAGTAGATTAATCCATGATCTGTACAAGAGACAGTTGCTTCTTAATCGTAAAATACTTGCACAAATAGCTATATCAAATAGGAATTGTATTTATATGATTTCCAATGAGATCATAAAAGAAGTAGATTGGAAGGAATCCACCGGAAGAATTTAAACAGAGTTCCCCGGAGAATGAACTCCGGGAGGGTAGAGTAGAAATGAATATGATAAAATATCATAAATTGATAAATAAAGTAGTCAAAATGAACGAACGCATTCAATAAAAAAAAGATTTCTTCTTCCCCGATTCTTTTTTTTTCTTACGACATGATAATTAAATTTGGATTCTTAGATTTTTCGAACAAAATACCAATCTGCCTTTGAGTTTGGATTGGAATTTTGATTCAAATGAAGAAAGAGTAAGTCTATTTATTTCTAGTTCTAAGACCAGTAGTTCTAGCCGTCGACTCGGTTCTTTCAAATTGTTTCTCATTATTAAGAAAAGGTAACGAAGATAAAATACGAGCTTGTTTTATAGCAGTAGTAATTAATCGTTGTTGTTTCAAGGTCAATCTATTCACTCGCCTAGATAATATTTTTCCTTGTTCACTAATAAATCGACTAATTAAACTCATGTTTCTATAATCAATTCGATCCCCCGATTGAATCGGGGGCAAACGCCTACGAAAAGATCGCTTGGATTTAAAAAAAGGTCGCTTGGATTTATCCATGGTTTGTTTAGTTTATTCCTTATCCCGAAAATCCTATTTCTCGGATCTAAAATGAATTAGAAATAGGATTTTATTTGTTTATATTTAAATATGTTATATATAATAGAATGTCATTTTTTCCCCTTCCTTGGAAGGGTGACACACAGGTGCTTAGTTTGATCTATTTCTTTATCTCCCCATGAATCGTATGTTTGTAACAATAGGGA